CTTCAATTCTCAAATCAAAAGAGAATAGAATAAATCATACTTTCATACAATATCTTAATTGAATTATATGTAATGATCAATAAATTAAGTTTAATTCTATGTCGGCATGTATAAAAATTCTAGTAATCTATTTTATAGATATTTACACTGGAGTTGACGAACAACCAGTACTACTATTAGTGTTTATTAGTGTCGACTAGAAATGGGGCGTGGCCAAGTGGTAAGGCAACGGGTTTTGGTCCCGCTATTCGGAGGTTCGAATCCTTCCGTCCCAGAGCATACCTGACCCATGATCATTTTCTTTTTTTTTTTTTTAATAGATAATAAAATATCTATCTATATCATAATAAAATATATCAAAATAAAGATTGTCTTTTCCAACAGTCTTCCGTTTAAGAGTATAATATTGGTATAGAATTGGTAGAGAATGTTATTCTTGTTTCTTTTTGTTTTAATATGAAATCTGAATCATATCTTTTTCACAAATTGAATCTAGTTCAAATAACACGCATATTAAATTTAATCTATTTGTGATTTGTAAAATATTACTATTTTTCAATATGAAAGATGAAAAAATAACAACCCAAATCTTCACTCTTTCCTTACATCAGTCTTTTTTTATCTATCTTTTTTTTAGTAATCATTGAGGGGTTAATCCAATATGGATTTATCTCTCTCTTATGATGATAAAATGATGATAAAAAGCTAATGTCTTTACTCTAAAACCTTATGCAAAATTAAAATAATGATATCAGGTAGTAAATTATTCAATCAATTAAATCTTTTAAATGATTGCTTATGAGTTCTTGGTACTCGAAGAAGTGTTAAATTGTTGAATTTATCCTATCATGAAGATAGGGATTCAAAATAACTTGTTTATTCGTGTTTATTTATTCGTGTTATGTTAGTTATAATTATAAATAATAAAAAACAATAAAAATAATTATAAAGAATAAAAAATGGGGTCAAATTGATTGAATTCTTGCGGAGACTTCTTCATAAATTATCCATTCTTGATATATAAAAAAAGTATAGATTACTATGTACCGACCGAACCGATGATTATTCATGATTCCATAATCGAATCAATTACATACTGGTTCCAAACCGAAGGAATGTTATGGTAAAACTTCGTTTAAAACGATGTGGTAGAAAGCAACGTGCGACTTGAAGGACATGATCAGCTGTGGATTCTTACATCCACCATTTTTTTATATTTTATATAGGAATGAAAGTGCTCTTGGCTCGACATCATTTGTTCTGTTCCACTGGAACTCTCATTTTTTGAGTGTTGTGATGTAATATAGTACACGATGGAGCTCGAGTAGAAAGTATTGATTCTCAAGGGCAAGAATCTAAGGTTAGTATCGATCAATAAATTGTAACAACTTCGTAAGTATATTTTCGAGATATAAATCTAAAGTATCCAATTCGAGAAAATTGAAAAGTCAAATTTGTTGAAATTGGTAAAACTCTTTCGATCAAATCAAAAGTAAAGTGTAGGAATCAACCATTCGTATGATTCTTTGATAGAAATAAATCCCAAAAATGGTATGTTGCTGCCATTTTGAAACGATTTAAAGATCACCGAAGTAATGTCTAAACCCAATGATTCAAGGCAAAGATAAAGATCCTGGAACAAGTAAATACCCTTTTCAATTGTCTCAACAACTAGATCAGAATGAAGAATAAAAATAGATTCTAAAGGAGACAGACAAAAAGGGGTTAGAGACCACTCAATAAATGAAATACCTAAAAGGTTTTTTTGAGTTATTTTAGAATTATTCAACTTGAGTTATGAGGGTGCAAATTTCAAATACCATTTTTGGTTGGGAAAAATAAGAAAAAAAGTACTTAAATCAATAATCTAATTAATTTGATGATTTTATGGATATATTTTATATTCGAATTCTATATATAGACATCATCATAATTTCGAATTTTCTCGAGCCGTACGAGGATAAAACTTCTTATACGTTTCTAGGGGGGGGTATTGTTCATCTATCCCAATGAGCCATTTATCGAATCGTTGCAATTGATGTTCGATCCCGACGAGAGGGAAGAGATCTTCGTAAAGTGGGTTTTTATGATCCGATAAAGAATCAAATCTATTTAAATGTTCCTGCTATTCTATATTTCCTTGAAAAAGGCGCTCAACCTACAGGAACAGTTCATGATATTTCAAAAAAGGCGGGAGTTTTTACGGAACTTCGGCTTAATCAACAAACAAAATAAAATTAATGAAATATAAAAAAAGAAGATGCGGATGATTTGTATATAGCTTTGTATAACCTTTTAGTTTCTTTGCTATTTCCTCTTTTTTTATATTCATATCATACTTAATTTATTATTGTTACTGTAGAGTAGAATGTTGTCTTTTATAACGACAAAAATCTATTTGATTTCTATCAAATTTTATTTATATCAATAAAATAGATAGAAAAAGATCAAGTGAATAAATAATAAATGAAGTATCGGGTTTATAAATATAAAATTTTCAGATTACTCTTAATGAGGTGGTTTTCGGTGGAACTCTAGAACAAATAAAAAACACAAAGGATTAAACTTGTTTATTTGACTTTTGACTAAACCTCATTTTTTTTCTACTTTTCCCCCTATCTTCCTTAATTTCTTCTTCCCCCAATATTGTATATAAATATTATATATATGTAGTGCCAATCCAACAAAAGTCCTTAGTTTTTTTTATTAAAATCGATTGAAATTGGAATTATTATATTAGTTCTATTTCTAATTTGTTTTCTCTTTTGTATTCTTTTCTCAACATTCATATTGACAACAGTGTATCAAATAAATATAATCCGATCGTGGATAAAAGGATCCATTTATATCTCCGTCCCATAGATTTATTTCAGTCAAACAATGGTCTCTTGGATTTTATGTGATACAAGAAGTCTTTTTTGATTAAGATTAAAACAATAAAAATCTATATACTAATTAATTAAATATACTAATTAATCAATAACATAAGAGACAAGGGGCGTTCTATAAATATTTTACTTTAATTCCTATAATCCCTATTTTTATCTGATAATTTTTTGCATTTTCATCGGATCTGTTCATTTTTATTATGTTCAGAATATAATCAATTATAAATTAAAAAATTTTTGCTATTTTAATGTTTTGATTGGTTTTGATTGCGTTGTGCAATTCCATTTTTTTTTTAATTTATTGGGATTCCGATTGTATCTACACATTCTAATTATTTTATTTGGGTTGCTAACTCAACGGTAGAGTACTCGGCTTTTAAGTGCGGCTAGCATCTTTTACACATTTGTATGAAGCAACAAATTCATCCATACCAGCGGCAGAGTTTGTAAGACCACGACTGATCCTGAAAGGAATGAATGGAAAAAGCAGCATGTCGTATCGATGGATAATTCTGAGAATAGTTCATTCTTAACGAATAGGTCCAAACCTTTATTTTAATTATTTTAATTCTTGACGTGTAATAAAATAAAAAATAAATTTGGTCGAGGGAATAAATGGGTAGAGCCTAACTATGGTTCCAATTATAGGGAAACAAAAAGTAATGAGCTTCTGTTCTTAATTTTTGACTGATTGCCCGATCTAATTAGACGTTAAAAATATATTAGTGCTTAATGCGGGAAAGACTTTTCCCATGAGTGGATTAAAAATTTCTTATGAGTCCTAATTATTAACTATTACCCATTATAGGGTAGAGATAAATGTGTAGAAGAAGGCAGTATATTGATAAAGATTTTTTTTTCAAAATCAAAAGAGCGATTGGATTGAAAAAATAAAGGACTTCGAACCATCTTGTTACCCTAGAATGAACATAAATCAATTAGATGTAAAAAGAGAGGTTAGAGAGTCTGTTGATGAGTCTTACTTGTTTCCGAGGTATCTATTCTTTTCTTATCGTACTATAATACCTTGTTTTGACTGTATCGTACTATGTATCATTTGATAACCCAATAAATCACCTATTTCTTTTCTGGTTCAAATCTAATTTAAAATGGAAGAATTTCAAGGATATTTCGAACTAGATGGATATCAGCAACATGACTTCCTATACCCACTTATCTTTCGGGAGTATATTTATGCACTTGCTCATGATCATGGTTTAAATAGATCCGTTTTGTTGGATAATGTAGGTTATGACAATAAATCTAGTTTACTAATTATAAAACGTTTAATTAGTCGAATGTATCAACAGAATCATTTGATTATTTCCGCTAATGATTCTAACCAAAATAAATTTTTTGGGTACAACAAAAATTTGTATTCTCAAATAATATCGGAGGGATTTGCAGTCATTGTGGAAATTCCGTTTTCCCTACGATCAGTATCTTCCTTAGAAGCGACAGAAACAGAAATTGTAAAATCTTATAATTTACGATCACTTCATTCACTATTTCCTTTTTTAGAGGACAAATTCCCACATTTAAATTATGTATCAGATGTACTAATACCCTACCCCATTCATCTGGAAATCTTGGTTCAAACCCTTCGCTATTGGGTGAAAGATCCCTCTTCTTTGCATTTATTACGACTCTTTCTTCACGAGTATTATAATTATAATAGGAATAGTCTTATTACTCCAAATAAATTTATTTTTTCAAAAAGTAATCCACGATTATTCTTGCTCCTATATAATTCTCATGTATGTGAATATGAATCCATCTTCCTTTTTCTTCGTAATCAATCTTCTCATTTACGATTAACCTCTTATGGGATCTTTTTTGAGCAAATTCATTTCTATGAAAAGATAAAATATCCGGTAGAAAATGATTTTACGGTCGCCATCTTATGGTTCTTCAAGGATCCTTTTATGCATTATGTTAGATATCAAGGAAAATCAATTCTGGCTTCCAAAGATACCCCTCTTTTGATGAATAAGTGGAAATATTATCTTGTCAATTTATGGCAATGTCATTCTTATGTTTGGTCTCAACCAGGAAGGATTTATATAAACCAATTATCCAAGCATTCCCTTTATTTTTTGGGTTATTTTTCAA